GTTAATGTAGCTTAAATTACCAAAGCAAAGCACTGAAAATGCTTAGACGGGTTAGCTAACCCCATAAACACATAGGTCTGGTCCTAGCCTTCTTATTAGTTATCAGTAGGATTACACATGCAAGTAACCGCATCCCAGTGAGAATGCCCTCCAGATCCTTACGATCAAAAGGAGCAGGCATCAAGCACGCCAGATGGCTGCTCACCACGCCTTGCTAAACCACACCCCCACGGGATACAGCAGTGACAAAACTTAAGCAATTAACGAAAGTTAGACTAAGCCATACTGATATTTAGGGTTGGTAAATTTCGTGCCAGCCACCGCGGTCATACGATTAACCCAAACTAATTTAACACGGCGTAAAGTGTGTTTAAGAATACCCTTAAATAAAGTTAAATTTTATCTGAGCCGTAAAATGCTCCAGCTAAAAATAAAATAAACTACGAAAGTGACTTTAACATCCTGAAAACACGACAGCCAAGACCCAAACTGGGATTAGATACCCCACTATGCTTAGCCATAAACTTAAGTAGTTAATAAACAATACTACTCGCCAGAGTACTACAAGCAACAGCTCAAAACTCAAAGGACTTGGCGGTGCTTTATACCCCTCTAGAGGAGCCTGTTCTATAATCGATAAACCCCGATAGACCCTACCACTTCTTGCTAATCCAATCTATATACCGCCATCCCCAGCAAACCCTATCAAGGCCCTAAAGTAAGCGCAAGCATATTACATAAAAACGTTAGGTCAAGGTGTAGTCTATGAAGTGGGAAGAAATGGGCTACATTTTCTAATAACAGAACAGCACATATAACAAAACCTTTATGAAACTAAAGGCCAAAGGAGGATTTAGTAGTAAATTAAGAATAGAGAGCTTAATTGAATAGGGCCATGAAGCACGCACACACCGCCCGTCACCCTCCTCTAAACTTCCATTACCAATTCCTTAATTACCACTCAAAATATAAGAGGAGATAAGTCGTAACAAGGTAAGCATACTGGAAAGTGTGCTTGGAATACTCAAAGTGTAGCTTAACACTAAAGCACCCGGCTTACACCCAGAAGATTTCACAACGACGTGACCACTTTGAAACTAATACTAGCCTGACTTCACTCCCCTCAACAAATACAAAGCACTTAACTAAATCATTTACCACAAGTTATTAACAGTATAGGAGATAGAAATTTTACCTAGCGCTATAGTAGTAGTACCGTAAGGGAAAGATGAAAGAACACCTTAAAGTACAAAAAAGCAAAGCCTACCCCTTGTACCTTTTGCATAATGACTTAACCAGAAGCAACTTGACAAAAAGAATTTTAGCCAAAAAACCCGAAACTAGACGAGCTACTCACAAATAGTCATATAAGGACGCACTCATCTATGTAGCAAAATAGTGAAAAAATCTGTGAGTAGAGGTGAAAAGCCTAACGAGCCTAGTGATAGCTGGTTGTCCAGAAGAGAATTTTAGTTCAACCTTAAATTTACCCAAAGTGCCCACTAAACCCAACGTAAATTTAAAAGTTAGTCTAAGGGGGAACAGCTCCTTAGACCAGGCTACAACCTTTAATAGAGAGTAAATAACTTTAACACCATTGTTGGCCTAAAAGCAGCCATCAACCAAGAAAGCGTTAAAGCTCAACACACAACACCCCTCAATCCCAACAATTTACACTAATCTCCTATCAATCAACTGGACCAACCTATTATCCAATAGGAGTAATACTGTTAATATAAGTAACAAGAATTCCCATTCTCCACAGCGCAAGCTTATATCAGACCGAATACTCACTGATAATTAACAGCAAAGTAAAAATAAATATACCCAAGACACCCTACTTCAACAAACTGTTAACCCAACACAGGAGCGCATTAAGGAAAGATTTAAAAAAGTAAAAGGAACTCGGCAAAAACTAACCCCGCCTGTTTACCAAAAACATCACCTCCAGCATAACCAGTATTAGAGGCACTGCCTGCCCAGTGACACATTGTTTAACGGCCGCGGTATCCTGACCGTGCAAAGGTAGCATAATCACTTGTTCTTTAATTAAGGACTCGAATGAATGGCCAAACGAGGGTTAAACTGTCTCTTACTTTAAATCAGTGAAATTGACCTCCCCGTGAAGAGGCGGGGATGTAACAATAAGACGAGAAGACCCTATGGAGCTTAAATTAAATAACCCACACAGATACAAACAAACCTAGCCAATAGGCATAACTACCACCAACCCCTGGGTTAAAAATTTCGGTTGGGGTGACCTCGGAGCACAATAAAACCTCCGAACAATTTTAACCTAGACTTCACCAGTCAAAGCAAACTAAATTACCAACTGATCCAAACCAATTTGATCAACGGAACAAGTTACCCTAGGGATAACAGCGCAATCCTATTATAGAGTCCATATCGACAATAGGGTTTACGACCTCGATGTTGGATCAGGACATCCTAATGGTGTAACCGCTATTAAAGGTCCGTTTGTTCAACGGTTAAAGTCCTACGTGATCTGAGTTCAGACCGGAGTAATCCAGGTCGGTTTCTATCTATTTAAACGCTTCTCCCAGTACGAAAGGACAAGAGAAACAGAGCCAACTTAACAAAGAGCCCTCAGTTAAATAGATGAAGTAAACTTAATCTAATATACCACTAAAATTCTGCCCAAAATCAGGGCTTGTTAAGATGGCAGAGCCCGGCAATTGCATAAAACTTAAGACTTTATAAACCAGAGGTTCAATTCCTCTTCTTAACATACATGTTCACACTCAATCTCCTCCTACTAATTATCCCTATCCTACTCGCCATAGCCTTCCTAATCCTGATCGAACGCAAAATCTTAGGCTACATACAACTCCGCAAGGGCCCTAATATCGTAGGACCCCACGGCCTCCTCCAACCCTTCGCCGATGCTATAAAACTATTTATCAAAGAACCACTACGCCCTCTAACCTCCTCTACACTACTTTATATCACCGCACCAACACTAGCCCTATTTATTGCCCTCATCATATGAACACCCCTACCCCTACCACAACCCCTAATCAATATAAACATAGGAGTTCTATTTATACTAGCTACATCCAGCTTAGCAGTATATTCCATCCTATGATCAGGATGGGCTTCTAATTCAAAATACGCTCTCATCGGAGCCCTACGAGCAGTAGCACAAACAATCTCATATGAAGTCACCCTAGCCATCATCCTCCTATCTATCCTCCTAATAAACGGATCATTTACTCTTTCCACTCTCATTACCACTCAAGAATTTACATGACTCATCATTCCATCATGACCACTAGCCATAATATGGTTTGTCTCCACCCTAGCAGAAACCAATCGAGCTCCCTTCGACCTAACAGAGGGAGAATCAGAATTAGTCTCAGGGTTTAATGTAGAATACGCTGCAGGCCCTTTCGCCCTATTCTTCATAGCAGAATATACTAACATTATTATAATAAATGTCCTAACCACAACTCTATTCCTAGGAACACTATATAACCCCTACATACCACAGGCATACTCCACAATATTCGCTACCAAAGCCCTTCTCCTAATCACGCTATTTTTATGAGTCCGAGCATCATACCCACGATTCCGATATGACCAACTTATACATTTATTATGAAAAAATTTCCTACCACTAACCCTAGCACTATGTATATGGTATATCTCCCTTCCTATCCTATCATCGGGTGTTCCGCCCCAAATATAGAAATATGTCTGACAAAAGAGTTACTTTGATAGAGTAAATAATAGAGGTTTAAATCCCCTTATTTCTAGAACAATAGGAATTGAACCTACCCCTAAGAATTCAAAATTCTTCGTGCTACCCAAAATACACCACATTCTACACACAGTAAGGTCAGCTAAATAAGCTATCGGGCCCATACCCCGAAAATGTTGGTTTATACCCTTCCCGTACTAATTAACCCCATTGCCCTAATACCAATCATCACAACTATCTTCATAGGAACCATACTTACAATAATCAGCTCTCACTGACTTCTGATCTGAATAGGACTAGAAATAAATATATTAGCTATCATTCCAATCCTCGCAAAAAAAACCAACCCCCGATCTACAGAAGCCGCCACCAAATATTTCCTAACACAAGCAACAGCCTCTATACTACTTATAATAACCATTGTCATCAACGCTATATATACAGGCCAATGAAACATTACCAATACCCATAATCTGCTCACCTCCCTTACAATCATTGTCGCACTAACAATAAAACTAGGAATAACCCCGTTCCATTTCTGAGTTCCCGAGGTAACCCAAGGAGTCACACTAACAGCAGGAATACTTCTCTTAACATGACAAAAATTAGCCCCAATCTCTATCATAATACAAATCTATCCATCAATAAATATAAATACCCTCTTAGCATTTGCCTTATTATCAGTTCTAGTAGGAGGCTGAGGAGGACTAAACCAAACCCAACTACGAAAAATCCTAGCCTACTCATCCATCGCCCACATAGGCTGAATAATAGCCGTCCTAATATTCTGCCCATCCCTAACAACCCTAAACTTACTAATTTACCTAATATTAACCATCACCCTATTTACCATACTTAACATAAATACAAATACCACCACACTTACCCTATCAGTCCTATGAAACAAAAATCCAACAATTACTCTAATGATCCTAGCATCCCTTCTATCCCTAGGAGGACTACCCCCACTCACAGGATTCCTACCCAAATGGGTAATCGTACAAGAACTAACAAAAAACAACAATATTATCGTAGCCACAATCATAGTAATCATAGCACTTCTAAACCTTTACTTCTACATGCGACTAATCTATTCTACCTCCCTGACAATATTCCCCACATCTAATAACATAAAAATAAAATGACAATTCCAAATAACAAAATCCACACTATTTTTATCACCACTAATTACCCTATCCACCTTATCTCTCCCCTTATCACCAATTCTACTAACATTGAGTTAGAAATTTAGGTTAAGTAGACCAAGAGCCTTCAAAGCCCTAAGAAAGTAAACAATACTTAATTTCTGCTAATAAGGACTGCAAGACTCTATCCTACATCAATTGGACGCAAACCAACCACTTTATTTAAGCTAAATCCTCACCTAGACTGGTGGGCTCCAACCCCACGAAAATTTAGTTAACAGCTAAATACCCTAATCAACTGGCTTCAATCTACTTCTCCCGCCGCCAGGGGAAAAAAGGCGGGAGAAGCCCCGGCAGAATTGAAGCTGCTTCTTTGAATTTGCAATTCAATATGAAAATTCACCTCAGAGCTGGTAAAAAGAGGGTTACCTCTGTCTTTAGATTTACAGTCCAATGCCTCTATCTCAGCCATTTTACCAGTACTTATGTTCATCAACCGTTGATTATACTCAACAAACCATAAAGATATCGGAACTCTCTACTTATTATTTGGGGCTTGAGCAGGAATAGTAGGAACGGCCCTCAGCCTTCTTATTCGTGCAGAACTTGGCCAACCAGGAACTTTACTAGGAGACGACCAAATTTATAATGTAATTGTTACGGCTCATGCTTTCGTCATAATTTTCTTTATAGTTATACCTATTATAATCGGTGGCTTCGGTAATTGATTAGTCCCTCTAATAATTGGAGCACCTGATATAGCATTTCCTCGGATAAACAACATGAGCTTCTGACTCCTACCCCCATCCTTTCTTCTCCTTCTTGCTTCCTCAATAGTAGAGGCTGGTGCAGGAACAGGGTGAACAGTATATCCACCCCTAGCAGGAAATTTAGCCCATGCAGGAGCTTCTGTAGATTTAACCATTTTCTCTTTACACTTAGCAGGAGTATCTTCTATTTTAGGCGCTATTAACTTCATCACCACAGTAATTAACATAAAACCTCCAGCCATATCACAATACCAAACCCCCTTATTTGTATGGTCTGTAATAATCACAGCTGTACTCCTCCTACTGTCTTTACCAGTCTTAGCAGCAGGTATTACAATACTTTTAACTGACCGCAACCTAAATACTACTTTCTTCGACCCTGCCGGAGGTGGAGATCCTATCTTATATCAACACCTATTCTGATTCTTCGGACACCCCGAAGTATACATTCTAATTCTACCTGGCTTCGGAATAATTTCTCACATCGTTACATACTATTCAGGCAAAAAAGAACCATTCGGGTATATGGGTATAGTTTGAGCCATAATATCCATTGGCTTCTTGGGCTTTATCGTGTGAGCCCACCATATATTCACAGTTGGTATAGATGTAGATACCCGCGCATACTTCACATCAGCTACTATAATCATTGCTATCCCCACAGGCGTAAAAGTCTTCAGCTGATTAGCCACGTTACATGGCGGCAATATCAAGTGATCACCTGCCATACTATGAGCTCTAGGATTTATCTTCCTATTCACGGTTGGGGGACTAACAGGAATTGTACTTGCCAACTCATCCTTAGATATTGTCCTTCACGACACGTACTACGTAGTAGCACATTTCCATTATGTATTATCAATAGGAGCAGTTTTCGCAATCATAGGAGGATTTGCACACTGATTTCCTCTATTCTCAGGTTACACGCTAGATGACACTTGAGCAAAGATTCACTTCGCAATTATGTTTGTAGGCGTAAATATAACCTTTTTCCCACAGCACTTCCTAGGCCTGTCCGGAATACCACGACGCTATTCAGACTACCCCGATGCTTATACAATATGAAATACCGTATCATCTATTGGCTCTTTCATCTCCTTAACAGCAGTAATGTTAATAATCTTCATAGTCTGAGAAGCTTTTGCTTCAAAACGAGAAGTCCTAGTAGTAGAACTCACACCAACAAATCTAGAATGACTACACGGCTGTCCTCCACCTTACCACACATTCGAAGAACCCGCATATGTAAAAATACCCTAAGAAAGGAAGGAATCGAACCCTCTATAGCTGGTTTCAAGCCAACCCCATAGCCACTATGACTTTCTTCATTCAAGATATTAGTAAAACAATTACATGACTTTGTCAAAGTTAACTTATAGGTTAAACCCCTATATATCTTTATGGCTTATCCAGTTCAGTTAGGGTTTCAGGATGCTGCTTCCCCCATCATGGAAGAGCTCTTATATTTTCATGATCACACTCTAATAATTGTATTCCTAATTAGTTCTCTAGTTCTCTATATCATCTCTCTAATACTCACCACTAAACTCATACATACCAGCACTATGGATGCACAAGAAGTGGAAACAGTATGAACTATCCTGCCTGCAATCATTCTAATTCTTATCGCCCTCCCATCCCTACGTATCCTATACATAATGGATGAAATCACTACTCCTTCACTAACCCTTAAAACCATAGGTCATCAATGGTACTGAAGCTATGAATATACAGATTACGAAGACCTATCTTTCGACTCATACATAATTCCATCATCGGATCTCAAGCCCGGAGAACTTCGCCTACTCGAAGTAGACAACCGAGTTGTACTACCCACAGAATTGTCAATTCGAATACTTATCTCTTCAGAAGACGTATTACACTCATGAGCCGTACCTTCACTAGGCGTAAAAACAGATGCTATCCCGGGACGCCTAAACCAAGCAACCTTAATGACTTCGCGTCCGGGCATCTATTATGGCCAATGCTCAGAAATCTGCGGCGCAAACCATAGCTTCATACCCATCGTACTAGAGATAGTCCCCCTAAAACATTTCGAGGAGTGGTTGTTATCTATATTTTAACATCACCGTGAAGCTAATTAGCATTAACCTTTTAAGTTAAAGACTGAAAGCTCAGATCTTTCCACAGTGAGATGCCCCAACTAGATACATCAACATGACTTATTACAATTCTTTCAATGATTTTAACCCTGTTTATCATTTTTCAACTAAAAGTCTCAAAATTTAACTACCCATTAAACCCGGAATTAAAAACTATCAGCATAAATAAACACGTAAACCCTTGAGAAACAAAATGAACGAAAATCTATTTGCCTCTTTCATTACCCCAACAATCGTAGGAATCCCTATTGTGATTCTAATCATTGCAATCCCTAGCATTCTCTTCCCTTCACCCACCCGCCTTATCACCAGCCGATTGACTTCCTTACAGCAATGGCTCATTCAACTAGTATTAAAACAACTAATAATGATACACAGCATTAAAGGACGAACCTGATCTCTCATACTAATTTCACTAATCCTATTTATCGGATCAACTAACTTACTAGGCCTATTACCCCACTCATTCACCCCCACCACTCAACTATCAATGAATTTAGGCATGGCCATTCCACTATGAGCTGCTGCAGTCATTACAGGCTTTCGCCATAAAACAAAAATATCCTTGGCCCATCTACTACCACAAGGAACACCAGTCCTTCTTATCCCTATACTAGTGATCATCGAAACCATTAGCCTTTTCATTCAACCTATAGCATTGGCAGTACGACTGACAGCTAACATTACAGCAGGTCACCTACTCATACACTTAATTGGCGGGGCCACCTTAGTATTAACCTCAATCAGTCCCACTACTGCTTCAATTACATTTATTATTCTCACTCTTCTTACAATCCTTGAATTTGCCGTCGCTCTAATTCAAGCCTATGTTTTTACTCTACTAGTTAGCCTTTATTTACATGACAACACCTAATGACCCACCAAACCCACGCCTACCACATAGTCAACCCCAGCCCCTGACCCCTCACAGGAGCCCTCTCCGCCCTTCTAATAACATCCGGCCTCGCCATATGATTTCACCACAACTCCAATACACTCCTCACTCTAGGGTTACTAACCAATTTATTAACTATATATCAGTGATGACGTGATGTTGTGCGAGAAGGAACATTCCAAGGACATCATACCCAAGCTGTCCAAAAAGGCCTACGATACGGGATAATCCTATTCATCATCTCAGAAATTTTCTTCTTCGCAGGCTTCTTTTGAGCCTTCTATCATTCCAGCCTAGCCCCTACTCCCGAACTAGGCGGCTGTTGACCCCCAACAGGCATTCACCCGCTAAATCCCCTTGAAGTACCCTTGCTCAACACAGCCGTCCTACTGGCTTCAGGCGTATCCATTACTTGAGCCCACCACGACTTAATAGAAGGTAACCGAACACACATACTTCAAGCCCTACTAATCACTATCTCTCTAGGTATTTATTTTACACTCCTCCAAGCCTCCGAATATTTCGAAACATCTTTCACAATTTCGGACGGCGTCTATGGCTCAACTTTCTTTATAGCAACCGGCTTTCACGGACTACATGTAATTATTGGATCAACTTTTCTAACCGTTTGTTTCTTTCGCCAACTAAAATTTCACTTTACATCCAACCATCATTTTGGGTTCGAAGCAGCAGCCTGATACTGACATTTTGTTGACGTAGTATGACTATTCCTCTACGTTTCTATTTATTGATGAGGATCTTATTCTTTTAGTATTAACCTAGTACAGTTGACTTCCAATCAATTAGTTTCGGCAATAACCCGAAAAAGAATAATAAATCTCTCTCTAACTTTAATAATTGACATTTCCCTAGCCTTACTACTTGTGGTAATCGCATTCTGACTTCCACAACTAAACATCTACACAGAAAAATATAGCTCCTATGAGTGCGGCTTCGACCCAATAGAATCCGCCCGCTTACCATTCTCTATAAAATTCTTCCTGGTAGCTATTACATTCCTCCTATTCGACCTAGAAATCGCTCTTCTTCTACCACTCCCTTGAGCATCCCAAACAATCAACCTAAATCTTACACTAACAGTAGCCCTCCTACTAATTTCCATTCTGGCCGCAGGCCTAGCCTACGAGTGGTCCCAGAAAGGACTAGAATGAGAAGAATAACATGGTAATTAGTTTAAACTAAAATAAATGATTTCGACTCATTAGATTATGACCCGCTCATAACTACCAACATGCCCTCAATCTTCATCAATATTATTCTGGCCTTTGCCACCGCCCTTTTAGGTACATTAGTGTTTCGCTCCCACCTAATATCCTCACTCCTATGTCTAGAGGGCATAATACTCTCCATATTTATCTTAAGCACCCTTATTATCCTAAATATACATCTCACAATATCTTTCATAATACCTATTCTATTACTAGTGTTCGCAGCATGCGAAGCAGCCGTAGGCCTGGCTCTTTTGGTTATAGTCTCCAACACATACGGGCTAGATTATATTCAAAATCTTAATCTCCTTCAATGCTAAAAATCATTGTCCCAACAATTATATTATTCCCAGTAACTTGATACTCAAACAACTCTAAAATCTGAATCAACGCAACCTCCTATAGCCTAATAATTAGCTTCGTTGGTCTATCTTTCTTAAACCAATCTAACAACAATAGTAATAATTTCTCTATAAACTTTTTCTCCGACCCACTATCATCACCACTTCTAATATTAACAATATGGCTATTACCTCTTATAATTATAGCAAGCCAATATCACCTCAAAAAAGAACCTTGACTTCGCAAAAAGTCCTATCTTTCCATACTAATCTCCCTACAAGTATTTCTAGTTATAACATTCACCGCTAATGAACTAATCCTATTCTATATTTTATTTGAAGCTACATTAATTCCCACTCTTATTATCATCACCCGTTGAGGTAATCAAACAGAACGACTAAATGCAGGATTATACTTCCTATTTTACACCCTCATTGGATCCCTACCACTACTCGTAGCACTGATTCATTTACAAAACTCTATAGGCTCATTAAACCTTCTAACGATAAATTTCTGACTCAAAGAATTACCCAATTCATGATCAAGCAACTTACTATGAATAGCATGCATCATAGCATTTATAGTTAAAATACCACTATATGGTTTCCACCTGTGATTACCAAAAGCCCATGTAGAGGCACCCATTGCTGGCTCAATAGTACTTGCAGCCGTACTCCTAAAACTAGGTGGTTATGGTATGATACGAATTACTATTATCCTAGATCCTACAACAAAATCTATGGCATACCCATTCCTTATATTATGCTTATGAGGAATAATTATAACCAGCTCTATCTGCCTACGACAGACAGACCTAAAATCACTCATCGCCTATTCATCCGTCAGCCACATAGCATTAGTCATCGTAGCTATTCTCATCCAAACACCATGAAGTTTCATAGGAGCAACAGCCCTAATGATCGCCCATGGCCTTACATCATCCATACTATTCTGCCTTGCCAACTCAAACTATGAACGAATCCATAGTCGAACCATATTATTAGCACGAGGACTTCAAACCCTCCTACCCCTCATAGCTACCTGATGACTACTAGCAAGCTTAACCAACCTAGCTCTACCCCCCTCCATCAATCTAATCGGAGAATTATTTGTAATAATAGCATCCTTCTCATGATCAAATATTTCAATCATCCTAATAGGCCTAAATATACTAATCACCGCCCTCTACTCCCTCTATATACTAATCACCACACAACGAGGAAAACCTACATTCCATACACACAACCTCAACCCTTCATTCACACGAGAAAACACCCTAATATCCATACACATACTTCCCCTATTATTCCTCACCCTAAATCCTAAAACCATCCTAGGCCCGACATTATGTAGATATAGTTTAAACAAAACACTAGATTGTGAATCCAGCAATAGAAGCTCAAACCCTCTTATCTACCGAGAAAGAATACAAGAACTGCTAATTCTTAACCCCATACATAAAAATATGGCTTCCTCAACTTTTAAAGGATAAGAGCTATCCGTTGGTCTTAGGAACCAAAAAATTGGTGCAACTCCAAATAAAAGTAATAAATTTATTCTCTTCCCTCACCCTAATCACACTAACAATCCTAGCCTTACCTATCGCTATAAATCTAACCAATTATAAAAACACCCCCTTCGCACCTCACGTAAAATCTTCTATTGCATGTGCCTTCATTACCAGCCTCATCCCAACTACACTATTTATATTCTCAGGACAAGAGATAATCATCTCCAACTGACATTGAATAACAATCCAAACCCTAAAATTGTCCCTTAGCTTCAAACTTGACCACTTCTCCATTCTATTTGTACCAGTAGCACTATTCGTCACATGATCTATCATAGAATTCTCAATATGATACATAAGCACTGACCCTAACATCGACCAATTCTTCAAATACCTCCTTATATTTCTTATCACTATAATAATCCTAGTAACAGCTAACAACCTATTTCAACTATTCATCGGCTGAGAAGGAGTCGGTATTATATCATTCCTATTAATCGGCTGATGGTACGGACGAACCGATGCAAATACAGCAGCCTTACAAGCAATCCTGTACAACCGTATTGGGGATATTGGATTCATCCTAGCTATAGCATGATTTCTATTATACTCAAACACATGAGAATTTCAACAAATATTTATACTAAACCAAGACCCTAATATTATTCCACTGATCGGCTTACTCCTAGCAGCCACCGGAAAATCTGCCCAATTCGGATTACACCCATGACTACCATCAGCAATAGAGGGTCCAACTCCAGTATCAGCCCTACTCCATTCCAGCACAATAGTCGTAGCAGGAATTTTCCTCCTAATTCGATTTTACCCTATAATAGAAAACAACAAAACCATTCAAACCATAGCATTATGCCTTGGTGCTATCACCACACTATTCACAGCAATATGTGCCCTCACACAAAACGATATCAAAAAAATTGTAGCATTCTCCACTTCCAGCCAACTAGGCCTAATAATAGTCACTATCGGCATTAACCAACCCCATTTAGCCTTCCTCCATATCTGCAATCACGCATTCTTCAAAGCCATACTCTTCATATGCTCTGGATCCATTATCCACAACCTAAACGACGAACAAGACATTCGAAAAATAGGAGGATTATTTAAAGCTATGCCCTTCACATCTTCATCCCTTATCATTGGAAGTCTTGCACTAACGGGTATGCCCTTTCTAACAGGCTTCTATTCAAAAGACTTAATCATTGAATCCGCAAACACCTCAAACACCAACGCCTGAGCCCTAATAATCACACTAATCGCCACTTCCTTAACTGCCATCTACAGCACACGAATTATCTTCTATGTACTAACAAATCAACCTCGATTCACTACCACAATTACCATTAATGAAAACAACCCCCTATTAATCAACTCAATCAAACGCCTAGCATTTGGTAGCATTTTCGCCGGGTTCTTCTTATCCTACAACATTCCTCCCATAAACCTACCACAAATAACAATGCCCATTTACCTAAAATTAACAGCCCTGATAGTGACCACCACAGGATTTGCTTTAGCAATAGAACTAAACCTCATAACAAAGAACCTAAAGTTCAAACTTCCCTCAAACATATTTAAATTCTCAGAGCAACTGGGGTATTTCCCAATTACCATACACCGCCTTGTACCATCACTCAATCTAAGCATGAGCCAAAAAACAGCATCCCTACTACTAGATCTAATCTGACTAGAAAAAACAATACCAAAAAACTTGTCTCACCTACAAATAACTACTTCAATTGTAGTATCTAATCAAAAAGGCCTCATCAAACTATACTTTTTTACATTCCTAACCTCTATCCTCCTGACTACTCTCCTAATCATTTAACAACCTATACCTACCCCCGAATAATCTCAATAACAATTAAAACACTAACAAGCAAGGACCATGCAGCAACCATAACAAACCAGCTAGTCTTACCATAAAGAGCTGTAACCCCTAAAGAATCTTCACGAACTACACCAACCTCCTTATCTACAAACATAACCCAATTCTCCAAACCAACAAAGCCAACTCCACCTAACCCCTCATACCCAATCATTAACATTACCATTAACAACTCCATTATTAACCCCAACAACAAAGCCCCTCAAATAACAACACTAGAACCCCAAGTCTCAGGATATTCCTCAGTGGCTATAGCCGTAGTATAACCAAACACCACAAGCATTCCCCCCAAATAGATTAAAAATACCATCAAGCCCACAAAAGAACCCCCAAAATTTATAACCATACCACAACCCACAGCACCACTAACAATAAGTCCAACACCACCATAAATAGGTGAAGGCTTTGAAGAAAAACTCATAAACCCTAATACAAAACCAACACTCAACATAAACACAACATAAGCCATAGTTCCTACATGGGGTTAAACCATGACCAATGACATGAAAAATCATCGTTGTATTTCAACTACAAAAACCTTAATGACCAACATCCGGAAGAACCACCCTCTAATCAAAATCATAAACAGTTCATTTATTGACCTCCCAGCTCCATCCAATATCTCCTCATGATGAAACTTCGGCTCCCTCCTAGGAGCCTGCCTAGCCCTCCAAATTATCACAGGACTATTCCTAGCAATACACTACACAGCAGACACAACAACCGCATTTTCTTCCGTCACCCACATCTGCCGAGACGTAAACTACGGATGAGTAATTCGATACCTTCACGCCAACGGAGCATCCATATTCTTTTTATGCTTATTCATCCATGTAGGCCGAGGACTATACTACGGCTCTTTCGTACTATCAGAAACCTGAAACATCGGAATTATTCTACTCTTTACGGTAATAGCCACAGCCTTCATAGGATATGTCCTCCCATGAGGACAAATATCCTTCTGAGGCGCCACAGTAATTACCAACCTACTTTCAGCAATCCCCTACATCGGCACCAACCTAGTTGAGTGGATCTGAGGAGGTTTCTCCGTCGATAAAGCTACACTAACCCGATTCTTTGCTTTCCACTTCATTCTACCCTTCATTATCGCAGCCTTAGTCATAGTACACCTCCTCTTTCTCCATGAAACAGGATCTAATAACCCACTAGGCATTCCATCAAACCCTGACAAAATCCCATTTCACCCCTACTACACAATTAAAGACCTACTAGGACTTATACTCCTCATTCTCCCACTCATAACCCTAGTATTCTTCTCTCCCGATCTCCTAGGAGACCCTGACAATTATACCCCAGCCAACCCCCTCAGCACTCCGCCCCACATTAAGCCAGAGTGATATTTCCTATTTGCCTATGCTATTCTACGATCCATCCCCAACAAATTAGGTGGAGTACTGGCCCTAATCTTCTCCATCCTAATTCTAGCTATTATCCCCTTACTCCAAACAGCTAAACAACAAAGCATAATATTCCGACCCCTAAGCCAATGCCTATTCTGAATCCTAGTAGCCGACCTATTCACTCTTACCTGAATTGGAGGACAACCCGTTGAACACCCTTTTATCACCATCGGCCAAGCAGCATCTATCCTATATTTCTCCCTCATCCTCATTGCTATACCAACAGTAGGCCTAATCGAAAATAAAATACTTAAATGAAGAGCCCTTGTAGTACATCTAATACCCCGGTCTTGTAAACCGGAAATGGAGAACCCCCTCTCCCCAGGGCATCTCAAGGAAGAAGCACCAGCCCCACCTTCAGCCCCCAAAGCTGAAATTCTATTTAAACTACTCCTTGTCAAATTAGCATAATACCCCCATTAATTATAACCGCGATGGGACGTCTTATGTACACCGTGCATTCTGCGCCTTTCCCCATACATTATGCATAGGTACATATTATGTATAATCTTACATGGCACATACTATGTATATCGTACATACAGATCTAGCCCGCATGCTTATAAGCATGTACATTATCCCTATTGATCGTACATAAAACACTCTATGTATAACTCAATACCAAATCTGTACCCCATGACTATCCACGACCTAATCAATTGCTTGATTTTATAAGGCTCATAAATTTATTAATCGGATATAGCACATCCCTATATTAATCGGATATGGCACATATCAAGTTCGATATCTCTCGTCAAAACGGATAATCACCCGTATTATTCCTAGTGGAACTACCATCCTCCGTGAAACCATCAACCCGCTCACATAATGCCCCTCTTCTCGCTCCGGGCCCATAAAACTTGGGGGTAGCTATACTGAAACTATACCTGGCATCTGGTTCTTACTTCAGGGCCATAGCAAGTTCGGTCACTCATTCGTTCCTCTTAAATAAGACATCTCGATGGATTAATTCCTATTTAGTCCGTGACGTTGGCATCAATTGAGCTGTCATGCCTCTGGTATCTTTTAATTTTCGGGGATGCTTGGACTCAACATTGGCCTACGCCGGCCCGCGCCCAGGTGCACCTATTGTAGTCGGATTAAACATGTACCTTCTTTATCCTCATAATTATCATAGGGGCTATTTAATTCATGCTCGAAGGACATAGAACTCTTAAACAGCTCATGTGCATACGCATGCACATGAACTGCACGTACGAACGTACGAACGCACGTATACACGTATACACGTATACACGTATACACGTATACACGTATACACGCATACACGTATACACGTATACACGTATACACGTATACACGTATACACGTATACACGTATACACGTATACACGTATACACGTATACACGTATACACGTATACACGCATACACGCATACACGCATACACGCATACACGCATACACGCATACACGCATACACGCATACACGCATACACGCATACACGCATACACGCATACACGCATACACGCATACACGCATACACGCATACACGCATACACGCATACACGCATACACGCATACACGCATACACGCATACACGCATACACGCACGCGTTTATTTAATACCCAATTATCTTTAGACAAACCCCCCTTACCCCCCGTTCTAAATTTTTCACAGATTTGGTACATTCGCTCCTGCCAAACCCCAAAAACAAGAGCTTCCCGCACTGCCTACTCAATTAGAACTGCTATTACTACTAAATCAATACTGTTAAAACTGAGAACCTACCCAACTTTTTCAAAGATAATTCTTTTTAAGACATCTAAAATTTTGGCTGACATGTCAGTATTGTTCAAAGGCCTTCCAACCTTTTAAAATTAATTTAAAACACTTAAACTCAACTGCAAATTTAACCATAAACCCACAATTACCTTTCACCAGTTCACCCAAAACACTACCCCAGAATCACCATCACGCCTACCACACTNNNATAATTAAACTCGTACCCTTTTCCCATCCTACCTTCATACTGACATAACACCCAAAACTCCACCACGACTAGTAC